TTTAATCTATTACTAATAAAATATATTCCTTTGTTCCGGACTTTATATTCTAGTCAATTGAATCTGTTGAATTGTTGTTCAGTTCATATTGAAATGAATCAAAATTGATAAGGAGTTAGTCAATGATGCTCGAGCATGTACTTGTTTTGAGTGCCTACTTATTTTCTATCGGTATCTATGGATTGATCACGAGCCGAAATATGGTTAGAGCCCTTATGTGTCTTGAACTTATACTGAATGCGGTTAATATAAATTTCGTAACATTTTCTGATTTTTTTGATAGCCGGCAATTAAAAGGAAATATTTTCTCCATTTTTGTTATAGCTATTGCCGCCGCTGAAGCAGCTATTGGACCGGCTATTGTTTCGTCAATTTATCGTAACAGAAAATCAACTCGTATCAATCAATCGAATTTGTTGAATAAGTAGTATTAATCATAGAAATTAGAATATTCATAAATTCAAATTAACATGCCCATACATTAAATCTAATCCACATTTTCGAAAATGTAAGAAATCAAAGTATCTTGGCTCTATCGCGCGAGTCGATCCAGAAGTAGATTGCTTCAAAATTTCTGGTAAATTATTGATTCATCTGGTGTTTAAATATATGATTCATTTACAAATTTACTAGATCGAAAATTTCTGACGTTCAAAAATTTATAGATCCAATGTCACACTCAGTAAAGATTTATGATACGTGTATAGGGTGTACTCAATGTGTGCGAGCCTGCCCAACCGATGTATTAGAAATGATACCTTGGGACGGATGTAAAGCTAAGCAAATCGCTTCTGCTCCAAGAACAGAGGACTGTGTCGGTTGTAAGAGATGTGAATCCGCCTGTCCAACGGATTTCTTGAGTGTTCGCGTTTATTTATGGCATGAAACAACTCGAAGTATGGGTCTAGCTTATTAATACGTTCCAGAAAACCCTACTCGAATACATTTGATTTTTTTACCTTTACCGACAAAAACCCGCGCTCAAAATATATTTATTTCGAGCACGGGTTTTTCTGGTCCAAGTTTATTTTGTTTTTACTATGAATAATTTTCCTTGGTTAACGCTAGTTGTAGTTTTGCCAATAACCGCGGGTTCCTTAATTTTCTTTCTTCCTCATAGAGGAAATAAGGTAATAAGATGGTATACTATATCTATATGCATAACGGAACTCCTTCTAACAACCTATGCATTCGGTTATCATTTCCAATTGGATGATCCGTTAATGCAACTAACGGAGAATTATCAATGGATCAATTTTTTTGATTTTTACTGGAGATTGGGAATAGATGGAATTTCTATAGGACCCATTTTACTGACAGGATTTATCACAACTTTAGCTACTTTAGCGGCTTGGCCCGTTACTCGAGATTCCCGACTATTCCATTTCCTAATGTTAGCAATGTATAGCGGTCAAATAGGACCATTTTCTTCTCAAGACCTTTTACTTTTTTTCATCATGTGGGAGTTAGAATTAATTCCCGTTTATCTACTTCTATCCATGTGGGGGGGAAAGAAACGTTTGTATTCAGCTACAAAATTTATTTTGTACACTGCCGGAGGTTCTGTTTTTTTATTAATAGGAGTTCTGGGTATTGGTTTATATGGCTCCACTGAACCGACATTAAATTTTGAAACATCAGCTAATCAATCGTATCCTGTAGCCCTGGAAATAATATTCTATATTGGATTTCTTATTGCTTTTGCTGTCAAATCACCGATCATACCCCTACACACATGGTTACCAGACACCCATGGAGAGGCACATTATAGTACTTGTATGCTTTTAGCCGGAATCTTATTAAAAATGGGAGCGTATGGGTTGGTTCGGATCAATATGGAATTATTACCCCATGCCCATTCTATATTTTCTCCCTGGTTGATGATAGTGGGCACAATTCAAATTATCTATGCAGCTTTAACATCTCCTGGTCAGCGTAATTTAAAAAAAAGAATAGCCTATTCCTCTGTATCTCATATGGGTTTCATAATTATAGGAATTGGTTCTATAAGCGATACAGGGCTCAATGGGGCCATTTTACAAATAATTTCTCACGGATTTATTGGCGCTGCGCTTTTTTTCTTGGCCGGAACGAGTTATGATAGAATACGACTTATTTATCTCGACGAAATGGGCGGAATGGCTATCGCAATTCCAAAAATATTCACGACTTTCAGTATCTTATCAATGGCTTCGCTTGCATTACCGGGCATGAGCGGTTTTGTTGCCGAATTGATAGTTTTTTTTGGAATACTTACTAGCCAAAAATATCTTTTAATGACAAAAGTATTAATTACTTTTGTAATGGCAATTGGAATGATATTAACTCCTATTTATTCATTATCTATGTTACGCCAGATGTTCTATGGATACAAGCTTTTTAATGCCCCAAACTCTTATTTTTTTGATTCTGGACCGCGAGAGTTATTTATTTCTATTTCTATCCTTTTACCTGTAATAGGTATTGGTATTTATCCCGATTTCGTTTTCTCATTATCAGTTGACAAGGTCGAAGCTATTATATCAAATTTTTTTTATAGATAGTTTTTGTCAATAAACCAAAATAAAAAACCTGATGATTTTAAAAATCGTTCATTGTACAAAAAAAGTCTTTTTCTGTTTTTAAGTTAAATAAAAAATTGGAATTCTATATATAACCAGATATTTTTGACATTTTCGAGAACCATTTGAATCAAGTAATGGAAATGGAATGATTCAAATGGTTCTTGATGGTTTACATGAGGGTTTCATATATATACGTATGCTGCCCCAGGCTTCTAGTTGTCAAGTACCTTATTCAATTAGATGGTAATGTAAATGAACCATAACTATGTAACCCTATTCCTAATAGATTAACCCCAAAATAGCATATCCAAATTATAAGAAAGCCCATTGAGGCCACAATTGCAGAATTTACGCTTTCATAATTTTTATTTGTTCGAATATGTAAATAAATCGCAAATATGGTCCAAGTAATAAATGCCCAAGTCTCTTTTGGATCCCAATTCCAATAGGATCCCCATGCTTCATTAGCCCATACTGCTCCCGAAAGAATGCCTATGGTTAAAAGGATAAACCCTAAACTAATAATACGATAACTCCATCGATCCAATTGTTGAATTAATTGATATCTGTAATAATTCTGAGAAGAAATCAAAGAAGTGTTTTGTAACACATTGTTTCTTTCATTCACGTATTGAATCTCACCAAAGGAAAACGACTCCGTTAATAAATTATTGCTTTTACTAAAAATCCTTATGAATTTTCGAAATGTAATGACTAGAAGAGCTAGTGATAATAATGATCCACACAAAAGAGCTGCATAGCCCAATACCATCATACTTACGTGCATCATTAACCAATGGGATTGGAGAGCAGGTACTAATATTGCGGATTGATGCATTTCGGTTAAAAGACCTGAAGTAGCGAAACCCTGGGTAAAAATAACACTTGGCGCCGTTATTGCGCTTAAATGGTTTTTTTGTTTTTTAAAATACGGAATCATATGAATAATGGAAAAACCCCACGAAAGAAAAATTAATGATTCATATAAATCGCTTAATGGTAAATGCCCAAAATAAATCCAACGAGTAACTAATAATCCTGTTATGCAGAAAAAAGTAGCTATCATCCCCTTTTCTGATGAATCATATAGTCCTACGATTTCATCGACAAATAAAGTTATCAAATGAATTGTAATTACAATTGAAATGATCGAAAAGGATATATGAGTTAATATACGCTCTAAAGTTGAAAATATCATAAAATTTATTAAAAAGGGGGCCTCAATTATAGGAATTGAAATAGGGAATTGAATTTATTATAGGGCTTACTCTTTTAGAATTTAGAAAAAGACATGCCGCTACTCGGACTCGAACCGAGATGCTCTAGCACTGCTTCCTAAGAGCAGCGTGTCTACCGATTTCACCATAGCGGCTTATTCGAAATCATAATAACCTATTTTTATTCAATCGTCGAGATTGAGGGGGTTAATTCAATATTTTTTAGGAAAGATTCAAATTGATGACTAAAAATTTGTTTCAAAATTGGGCGGCATTTAATCTAAACGTTTTCGTTAATAATATTAATTATTCTTATAATAGTTTTTTATTTATTTTAGGGTATCCGTTTTTTAACTTAACTAACAACGGGGTTTTTCGTTTCATAGTTTATTACTTTATGGTCTCCTGAAAATAAAACGGAACATTTTGAACTAGATAATTTTGACTTCAATCCATGGATAGAACTAAAAAGTAAATTGATTATCGAGTCAAGTCGATGGGGAAGGTGATAATCCCCATCTTGAAAATGATAAAACATACCAAAACAAAAGGTGAAACCTTGTGCTTGCGTTTATTCTTTTTTCAAACAAAAGAATACCATTCACTTTTTGAATTCAGTAGACAACCGAATTATTATTTCTACTAAAAAATAACAAAACAAAATGAATTCCATTTTATATTGTTATTGATCAGGTTAAAACATTAGAGAATGGAAATAATTTTTTTTTTTTTTTTAATAAAAATGAAATAGTAATTTAGATTATTATCTATTATTAATTATTATTATTAGATTAATATTATTTATAATCTTGATAACTTCTAAACTTTAGAAAAAAAACTTATAAATAAATTATAACAAAAATGAGACTATTTTTTGAATTAGACCGATTCACATTATTTAGTCTATTGTTTGATTATTTATTTGTCACACAAAAAAAACTTTTTGAGCTACCGGTAGAAAGAGATTTCGCTAACGAAAAAGCTTTCAATGCTGCCCAATACCCTTTCCTTTTCCAAATATTTTTACGAATACGTTTTTTTGAACTAGAGGTGCGCTTTTTTGGCACTGCCATTTTTAAATTATAATCGGTTCATCGGTTGGATGTGAAAGACATCTATTGTTCAAAATCAATTGTTCTTTACTATATCTCTAGCTAGCTATTCTCTAAATTACATTCCCCTCATCATAAAAGGTGTATGGAAAAATTGTCTAAAATATTACTAAGAACAATAAGATCTACTATGCCAAATAGAATAGATTGAAGTTGATAAAATTAAAATAAAAAATACAAACAAAAGGGGTTGGGTCTTTGCTTTCTAGTTTTGTCATGTTCCATTCTTCCATGTAATAAAATACATCGAAAGATTGAAAAACTCAATCCCTCTCCTGCTTAATAAAAAAAATGTAATAAATTTTCTTTTTCTATTATATTAATTAAATTGATCAAGTTCGAAGAAAGGAATTTTCATTTTCAAACTCGAATGAGCCTAAGCCTAGTAGTTAATTGATTAAAATATACAAAATACTTTCTAAAAGCCATTTTTTTTGCCCCTCCCTTTTATTTTACATAAAAAAAGTGTGGGATACCAAAGCATTTCCTACAAATAGCTTTTATTGTAATGGAAGACAATCAATTAGTTCTAAAAAAATTTCTTAATGATTGGGAATAGCCGAACCAAACTGCAATAAATTGGTTTTGTTTTATGGGAAATAGGTTTTATGAGTCAAGTTATGGGCCCTATGATTCATATTAAATACTTTTTTGCCGTCATTATTTATCCTTGCTCTATAGATATAAATAAATTATTGTAATACGTAATAATTAGACCGAAATTGCAATTTTTCGTTTTTATCTTCATAAAATTGGACTTAATAATTTGAATTTCATATTAACAATTCAATATTAATAATAAATTTAATAATAAACTAATAATAAACAAAGTACATATTTCTTTTTCACTCGTAAATTGTTCATATCATTTGACTAACCCTAACTCTTCATCTTCATTTGAAATATTTGATTTGAAGTAGTTTGGAAAGATTCCGAATAATTAAACCTGGGAAATTCTATTTAAGTTTTATTTTATATATCTTAATTTTTTTTATTAATCGACCGCTTTCAAAAGAAAAGAAATAAGAACTGGTGAATCAGAAACAATTAATTAAGATAATTTTTTTATTTATTTTTATATGGAATATACATATCAATATTCATGGATCATACCGTTCATTCCACTTCCAGTTCCTATGTTAATAGGAGCTGGACTTCTACTTTTTCCAACGGCAACTAAAAATCTTCGCCGTATGTGGGCTTTTCCGAGTGTTTTATTATTAAGTATAGTTATGATTTTTTCAGCCCATTTCTTTATTCAGCAACTAAATAACAATTCTGTTTATCAATATGTATGGTCTTGGACCATCAATAATGATTTTTCTTTAGAGTTTGGCTGCTTGGTTGATCCACTTACTTCTATTATGTCAATATTAATCACTAGTGTTGGGATTATGGTTCTTATTTATAGTGACAATTATATGTCTCATGATCGGGGATATGTGAGATTTTTTGCTTATATGAGTTTTTCCAATACTTCAATGTTGGGATTAGTTACTAGTTCTAATTTAATACAAATTTATATTTTTTGGGAATTAGTTGGAATGTGTTCTTATCTATTAATAGGTTTTTGGTTCACCCGACCTAGTGCGGCGAATGCTTGTCAAAAAGCGTTTGTAACTAATCGTGTCGGGGATTTTGGGTTATTATTAGGAATTTTAGGTTTTTATTGGATAACAGGTAGTTTTGAATTTCGGGATTTGTTTGAAATATTCAATAACTTGGTTTCCAATAATGAAGTTAATCCTTTATTTGCTACTTTATGTGCCTTCCTATTATTTGCCGGCGCAGTTGCGAAATCTGCTCAATTTCCCCTTCATGTCTGGTTACCCGATGCCATGGAAGGGCCTACCCCTATTTCGGCTCTTATACATGCTGCTACGATGGTAGCAGCAGGAATTTTTCTTGTAGCTCGGCTTCTTCCTCTTTTCATAGCTATACCTTACATATTAAATCTAATATCTTTGATCGGTATAATAACATTGTTTTTAGGAGCTACTTTAGCTCTTGCTCAAAAAGATATTAAGAGAGGTTTAGCTTATTCTACAATGTCTCAATTGGGTTATATGATGTTAGCTTTAGGTATGGGTTCTTATCAAGCTGCTTTATTTCATTTGATTACTCATGCTTATTCGAAAGCATTGTTGTTTTTAGGATCTGGATCTATTATTCATTCGATGGAAGCTATTGTTGGGTATTCTCCAGATAAAAGTCAGAATATGGTTCTTATGGGCGGTTTAAGAAAACATGTACCAATTACAAAAACTTCTTTTTTATTAGGTACACTTTCTCTTTGTGGTATTCCACCTCTTGCTTGTTTTTGGTCCAAAGATGAAATTCTTAGTGATAGTTGGTTGTATTCACCGATTTTTGCAATAATAGCTTATTCTACGGCAGGATTAACCGCCTTTTATATGTTTCGGATCTATTTACTTACTTTTGAAGGACATTTAAACGTTTATTTTCAAAATTACAGTGGCAAAAAAAGCAGCTCATTCTATTCAATGTCTCTGTGGGGTAAAGAAGGACCTAAAATTATGAAAACAAGCTTTCGTTTATTCGATTTATTAATGATCAAAAACAACGAAAAGACTCCTTTTTTAAACA